TTCATGAATCTAAGTGGAATAAGCAAAGTGGATTCCTTGTTGGTTAGTCGAGTTCCAATGAAAACCACACAATTGAAGGAAATGTCCGAATTTGCTATTTAGAAAATCAATAAACTAAGGTTTTGTCGTTCTAGATATCGGATTCAACGGAAACAATTACAGCAGTAGGGGGGGGGAATCAAAAAACAAGTCGAGCAAAATTATACAAAGTTATATACAAGTTGCTACCCCCCCCCTTTAGTCTTTCTTTAATTGAATTTCGTTTGATTAGACGGAAGTTACTTAAAAACTTCCGCTTTCTTTAAAAGATTCTGAACAGTTCCTGTGGGTTGAGCACCTTTTTCAAGGAAATATAGAATAAGAGGAACGTTTAAATAAGTTTGATTCTTCATTGGATCATAAAACCCCACTTTTCTAAGATCTTTTCCTTCTCTTCGGGATCGAACATCAATTGCAACGATTCGATAGACGGCTCATTGGGATAGATGTAGATGACCAACACCCCCCCTAGAACCGTATAGGAAGTTTTCTCCTCGTACGGCTCGAGAAAAATGATTTGTTTTGAAGTTTTGTCTATGTATGCAATTCTAATAAATTAAATGACAAATGGGCCTAGAAAATCAATTAGACTCTAATTTCAGTCTTTTTTCCTTCCTGAAAATGAAAAAGAAACCATTCGTACTCATAACTCAAGTTGCATAACTCTCAAATAGCTCAAAGGAAAAATCTTTAGTCACTTTCATTTATTGAGTGGTCTTTAACCCCTTTAGTTTTGTTTGTCTTTTGTCTCGTTTCAAATTCTATTTGGATTCTTTAGTCTGATCCAATTAATGAGACTATCGAGACAATTAAAAAGGTCTTTCCTTGTTCTTAGATCCTTTATCCTTATTTTAAATCATTGGGTTTAGACATTACTTCGGTGCTTCTTAATCCTTTCAAAGTGGCAGCAACATACCCCTTTTTTGATTTCTTTCTATCAAAGAATCCTACGGACAGTTGATTCACGTGTGATACACTTTGAATCGAAAAAGTTTGCTAAATTCTAACAAGTCTTGCTTTTGAATTGGAAACTTGCTCGAATTGGATCCTTTCGATTTCTATATATGGAAGATACGTTTACGAAGTTGTTCCGATTAATTGGCATTAACCCTAGATCCTTGCCCCCGAGAAATGAATTAATCCTTTCTACTCGAGCTTCATCGTGGACTATTTACAACCCAACAAAAAATCGAGTGTAACAGAACAAACAATGTCGAGCCAAGAGCACTCTCATCCTTAGATAAATCGAAAATGGTGGATGGAAAAATCCACAACGGATCATGTCCTTCAAGTCGCACGTTGCTTTCTACCACATCGTTTCAAACGAAGTTTTACCATAATATTCCTCTAATTTGGAACCGGTATGGAATTGATTCAATTATGGAATCATGAATAGTCATTGGTTCAGTTGTACATAGACATCGTAATCTAGGCTTTTTCTTCTATATATGATAATATGAAACGATTTTTCTGAAAAAGTCTTAGCAAGACAGCATCTTTCACATACATAAATAATATATAGATAATAGCAAGAAATCAAAATATATAAACAAATAACTTTTTGAATCTGCATCTTCAAGTGACTCAACAGGATAGATTAAACGATTTCCTACTTTTTAAGTACCAAATAAAGATTCCACTTACAAGCAATCATTAAAAATATTTAATAAAAATAGTTCTAATTGAAATTGAAAAAGTTTCCTATTTAGACATCATTATTTAATTTGAAGAAAATTGGACAATAAGCATGACGTTTGATCTTCATAGGAAGATAAGTCTTTCTTTTTGAATTGACTCATCACTGATTTCATTTTAAATAGATAAAAGAAAAGAAAAACAAAATCCAATTTTTTTTCATGAGATGGATAAAAAAATGATCTAAATTAAGATTTGAATCTTTATTCTTTTCGTCTGATTACGAAAATAAAAAAAATAAGGAGGGTTTTTCGTATCTATCAGATAGACTGAAGAGTTGTCACTGTTATAGATATTCTATAATATAGAATTTAAATAATTGAAGGTATCAAAAATCTTTTTCACAAAAACCGAAAAATTATTGTCATTGAAATAGAACGATACATACCATATAAGCGAAACATTTCCTCATTTTATATATTTTAGATGATATATATTTATAGATTTTGTTTAACATGGGATTAAGTAATATTTCACAATAATCGACTCTTATCATAAAGTGAATAAAAGGGTGATAGGGGAAATCACCCCTGCCTCAATTGTTCTGTAGATTTCCAATTTTTACTTAGAGCCAAACACGAAATACCTAAATAAAATGAGATTCAAAGAAAATATATCGGCTCCATAACATATTTCTATATGATATGTAACTTGATCATTTGTTAATGAGATTCGAACAGACACAGATATTAAAATGAATACGGATTTACTCCTATCCACTGACCTACTTCTTTCTATAGTCATAATGGAGCATAAAAAAATGGAT